GAACTGTTCGTACGTTGTTGGGTATAAACAAAGAATCTCAATTTTTTATAATTTTGTCATCATCCAATTGTTTTCGAATAGGTCCATTCCCATCCAAAGGTGTAAAATCTCACAAAGAATCAATTCAAAAAGATTCCCTAAGTTCAATTAGGAATTCGTTTGGTTCTTTAGGGACAGCCCTTCCAATTTCTAATTTTTTTTCATTTTACCATTTAATAACTCATAATCAGATCTCGGTAATTAATTATTTGCAACTTGACAATTTAAAACAAACCTTTCAACTAATTAAATTTCCGTATTATTTAATGGATGAAAATGGAAAAATTTATAATCCCGATCCATGCAGTAACATCATTTTGAATCCATTGAAATTGAATTGGTATTTTCTTCATTATAATTTTTGTGAAGAGACATCCACAAAAATTTATCTTGGACAATTTGTTTGTGAAAATGTATGTATGACCAAAAATGGACCATACTTAAAATCGGGTCAAGTTATAATTGTTCAATTTGACTCCGTAGTAATAAGATTGGCTAAGCCCTATTTGGCTACTCCGGGAGCAACAGTTCATGGTCATTATGGAGCAATCGTTTATGAGGGGGATACATTAGTTACATTTATATATGAAAAATCGAGGTCTGGTGACATAACGCAAGGTCTTCCAAAGGTGGAACAAGTTTTAGAAGTTCGTTCCATTGATTCAATATCTATGAATCTAGAAAAGAGGATTGATGGTTGGAACGAACGTATAAGACGAATTCTTGGAATTCCTTGGGGATTCTTGATTGGGGCTGAGCTAACGATAGCGCAAAGTCGTATCTCTTTGGTTAATAAGATCCAAAAGGTTTATCGATCACAAGGGGTGCAGATACATAATAGGCATATAGAAATTATTGTACGTCAAATAACATCAAAAGTCTTGGTTTCAGAAGATGGAATGTCTAATGTTTTTTTGCCCGGAGAACTTATTGGATTGTTTCGGGCAGAACGAACGGGGCGCGCTTTGGACGAAGCAATATGTTATCGAGCTACCTTATTGGGAATAACTCGAGCATCTTTGAATACGCAAAGTTTTATATCCGAAGCGAGTTTTCAGGAAACTGCTCGAGTTTTAGCAAAAGCGGCTCTCCGGGGCCGTATCGATTGGTTGAAAGGACTAAAAGAAAATGTTGTTCTAGGGGGAATGATACCTGTTGGGACCGGATTCAAAGGAGTCGTACACCATTCAAGTCAACATAAGGGTATTCCGTTGAAAACAAAAAAAAAGAATCTATTCGAGGGAGAAATGAGAGATATTTTGTTTTACCACAGAGAATTATTTGATTCTTATCTTTCAAAGAATTTCTGTGATAGATCAAAACAACAATGATTTTTGGGGTTTAATAGAATAGATTCATCTTTTTTATCTTTTATGTATTTGTTATGGTTATTTAATTTAGTAATAAAAAAATTAGTAATAAAATAAAGAAATTCAAAAAATAACGAAATAGAAAGGAATTAATGGTTTGCGTTGTATATCAATGGCCAATCCGTGGTAGAAAAGAAGGTTCCCTTGGAACAATTATTTATTTCAAAATACCTCATCTCTTTATTAAAAAAAGAGAAAGTGTGGGGAGAAATGACAAGAAGATATTGGAACATCAATTTGGAAGAGATGATGGAAGCGGGAGTTCATTTTGGTCACGGTACTCGTAAATGGAATCCTAGAATGTCGCCTTATATCTCTGCAAAATGTAAAGGTATTCATATTATAAATCTTACTAGAACTGCTCGTTTTTTATCAGAGGCTTGTGATTTAGTTTTTGATGCATCAAGTAGAGGAAAACAATTTTTAATTGTAGGGACAAAAAATAAAGCAGCTGATTCAGTAGCATGGGCTGCAATAAGGGCTCGCTGTCATTATGTTAATAAAAAGTGGCTGGGGGGTATGTTAACGAATTGGTCCACGACAGAAACGCGACTTCAAAAATTCAGGGACTTGAGAATGGAACAAAAGACAGGGAGACTCGCTCGTCTTCCAAAGAGAGACGCAGCCGTGTTGAAGAGACAATTATCTCACTTGCAAACATATTTGGGCGGGATCAAGTATATGACAGGATTACCGGATATTGTAATCATCGTTGATCAACAAGAAGAATATACAGCCCTTCGAGAATGTATTACTTTGGGAATTCCAACGATTTGTTTAATCGATACAAATTGTGACCCGGATCTCGCAGATATTTCGATTCCGGCAAACGATGACGCTATAGCTTCAATTCGATTAATTCTTACTAAATTAGTATTTGCAATTTGTGAAGGTCGCTCTAGCTATATAAGAAATCCTTGATTCATAATAAAATCAAAAATGGATTTGCTAAGTTCTATATCGGTTCCTATATCCTGAATCTCAAAAACTAGTTAAAAACTTGGAATATGATATTATTTAATTTTATTTAATTAATCGGTATTTTAAATAGAAAATTAAAGTAAACAAGTCGAGAAAGAGATGGTTGAATCAAAATAATTTTTTTTTAAGTTATATTTCTGTCAGAGGACAATATGAATATTCCATCATATTCACTTAACACACTAAAGGGGTTATATGATATATCTGGTGTGGAAGTAGGCCAACATTTCTATTGGCAAATAGGAGGTTTCCAAATTCATGGCCAAGTACTTATAACTTCTTGGGTTGTAATTGCTATCTTATTAGGTTCAGCTGCTATAGCTGTTCGGAGTCCACAAACTATTCCGACTGGCGGTCAAAATTTCTTTGAATATGTCCTTGAATTCATTCGAGACGTGAGCAAAACTCAAATTGGAGAAGAGTATCGTCCTTGGGTTCCCTTTATTGGGACTATGTTTCTATTTATTTTTGTTTCGAATTGGTCAGGGGCTCTTTTGCCTTGGAAAATCATACAGTTACCTCATGGGGAGTTAGCCGCACCCACCAATGATATAAATACGACTGTTGCTTTAGCTTTACTCACGTCAGTAGCCTATTTCTATGCGGGTCTTACAAAAAGAGGATTAAGTTATTTTGGTAAATACATTCAACCAACCCCAATTCTTTTACCCATTAACATCTTAGAAGATTTCACAAAACCTCTATCACTTAGTTTTCGACTTTTCGGAAATATATTAGCGGATGAATTAGTAGTTGTTGTTCTTGTTTCTTTAGTACCTTTAGTGGTTCCTATACCTGTCATGTTTCTTGGATTATTTACAAGTGGTATTCAGGCTCTTATTTTTGCAACTTTAGCTGCAGCTTATATAGGCGAATCCATGGAGGGTCATCATTGATTAGTGTTAGGAAGAGTCTATCGTTTAGTTTAGATCCAGGTAATATATCTATGTATCAAGATATTCTATCAAGATAATCTATGTTATCTAGAACATATAAATGTCAAAATTCATACAGTCTAACCGGAATAGAAAAAAAAATATTCGAGCGAGAAGTGTAAAATAAAAAAGAAAAGAAGGCGTTGGTTAGTAGAGAGGGGGTGCTGCAGGTATGTGGAATCTAATGACTATTAAGTTAATTCTTGCAGATTAGATGGTTCGAAGAATGATTAGAAAATCCGATTGAATTAAAAATAGAATCGCCGGTTTACGTTATTGAAGAAACATATGTATATTTTATATTAGAGATTGGCAAGTTATATATGAATGAATATTTCATTTGCCCTACTTAAATTTCTTAAATTTCGGATACCAACTGAAGCCCTTCCGTTTTGTTTAGGACTGCGAATTGAATGAATAAACAGATAAAATAACGAAAAAGATCGAAGAATGATTAATGATTAGAAAAAATAAATGGAAAACTCGGGTTGTATTAATTCAGAAAGACTCAACAAATAGGAACTAAAAAAAGATTAAGTCTTTCTAATGATCGAATGATTCAATAATATTATTATTTATTATTTCAATTTGGCGTTTTTATTTTAGTTATTTCGACTGGATGAATATTACTAACGGAATAATTAAGTCCTAATGCATTGGTTGATTGTATCATTAACCATTTCTTTTTTTTGTGTGTGAGGAACTTATCATGAATCCATTGATTTCTGCCGCTTCCGTTATTGCTGCTGGATTGGCTGTAGGGCTTGCTTCTATTGGACCTGGAGTTGGTCAAGGTACTGCTGCGGGACAAGCTGTAGAAGGTATTGCGAGACAGCCCGAAGCAGAGGGAAAAATACGAGGTACTTTATTACTTAGTTTAGCTTTTATGGAAGCTTTAACAATTTATGGATTGGTTGTAGCATTAGCGCTTTTATTTGCGAATCCTTTTGTTTAATCTCAAAAAAGAAATATGATAAATACATATTTCTTTTATAGTCTTGGATTTGCAGGTTGCTTTTTCACATTTATAGTAAAATATCGCTCCTACACAATTACTCATTCGTTGCGAAAATAACCCACGGGAAGGACTTATTTGAGGATGAAGAATTAGTGTTACCCACTCGCTTTCTTCCTTCCTTCCCCTTCTTAGTTCCAAGGCGAAGTCTTGCAACAAAGGAGGTATTTCGCAATTCGCATGAAACCTAGTACCTAATTAATATTAAGAATTCTATTCCAAAAAATTAAGTATTATTCTTATTGGAAATTAGGGAATCTCAATATAAAATAAATAAAAAATAATTTTTCAAAACTTTTTTTATTTATTTTATATTTATTAAGTACCAACGAAGTGAAATAATACAATGATTTTTTTAGTTTATTTATAAGAGGAGATCATATGAAAAATGTAACCGATTCTTTCGTTTTCTTGGGTCACTGGCCATCCGCCGGGAGTTTCGGGTTTAATACCGATATTTTAGCAACAAATCTAATAAATCTAAGTGTAGTTCTTGGTGTATTGATTTTTTTTGGAAAGGGAGTGTGTGCGGGTTGTTTATTTCAAAAATAGGTTGGATTCAACCAACTGTACCTCTTTTTGTCTTTATAATTAAAGCGAAATTCTAAGGTGCATGATTTCACGAATGACTTCTGAATCAATAATAAATAAAGAAATCAT